TAATTAATAATGAAAATTAAATGTTAAATACTATGTCTGATTAAAGTAATAAATTGTAAATTTATTTAAGAAAATAAAATTTTTCTAGTATTAAAATTTTAAAATTATAATTTTTTATTTTATTACATTATTTTTAATGAAAAAAAATTAAAATTTTTCGTTATTTTCTAGAAAATTAAGGTAATTTTATCTTCTGTAGAGATAAAATTATAATTTTTTATTTTATTACATTATTTTTAATGAAAAAAAATTAAAATTTTTCGTTATTTTCTAGAAAATTAAGGTAATTTTATCTTCTGTAGAGATAAAATTATAATTTTTTATTTTATTACATTATTTTTAATGAAAAAAAATTAAAATTTTTCGTTATTTTCTAGAAAATTAAGGTAATTTTATCTTCTGTAGAGATAAAATTATAATTTTTTATTTTATTACATTATTTTTAATGAAAAAAAATTAAAATTTTTCGTTATTTTCTAGAAAATTAAGGTAATTTTATCTTCTGTAGAGATAAAATTATAATTTTTTATTTTATTACATTATTTTTAATGAAAAAAAATTAAAATTTTTCGTTATTTTCTAGAAAATTAAGGTAATTTTATCTTCTGTAGAGATAAAATTATAATTTTTTATTTTATTACATTATTTTTAATGAAAAAAAATTAAAATTTTTCGTTATTTTTTAGAAAATTAAGGTAATTAAAAAATTATAAATTAGATTTAATATAAATTATAATTTTAATTTTTGTTTATTATTTTTTTTTATATAAATATAATTTTATTATTTATTTTTAATTAATTAATATCTGTAGTATTAATAGTTTTAAAAATAAATATTTTTTATATTTTTAAAAATTTATTAATATCTGTAGTATTAATAAATTAAAAAAAAATAAAAATTATATTTAAAATTTGATTTTAAATTTAATATAGTAATTAATAAATATAAAAATAAATTTATAGAAATTAAAAATTATAAAATAAATGTAAATAAATTGAATTAAATGTAAAATGCAAAAAAATTAAGAAAATTAAAAAAAAATTAAGAAAATTAAAAAAAATTAAGAAAATTAAAAAAATTAAGAAAATTAAAAAAATTAAGAAAATTAAAAAAATTAAGAAAATTAAAAAAATTAAAAAAAATGCAAAAAAATGCAAAAAAATGCAAAAAAATGCAAAAAAATGCAAAAAAAATGCAAAAAAATGCAAAAAAATGCAAAAAAATGCAAAAAAATGCAATTTTTTTAAATATATATATAAATTATTTAATATATATATAATAATTATCAATATATATAAAAACTTAATTAGTATTTTATTACTCTTCCAATATTAAATTATATTGATAAGTATTAATATGAAAAATATTTATGAATCTCAAAAAAATAGAGAATTCGAAAATATTAAAAATATCATTTTAATATATCCATTTTATTAAAATTAAATAGTATATATCAGAATATAATATTTATTTATTTCAATATAAAAATAGTTATTTAAATTATGTATCTTTATTTATTAAATATTTAATTAATTTAATTTTATATACTTATTTATTAATAAATAATTAGTAATTATTTTAGTTAAATAATTTTTATTAATAAAATTATTTTATTATAATAAATTATATATTAATATATACTTAAATTATATAAAATAATATATTAAAATTTGATTAATTAATGATAAATTTAATAAAATAAATAAAAATTTAAATATTATTAATATATAAAATATAATATATTAATATATAAAATATTTAATATATAATAATATATAAAAAAAAATATATATAAAAATTAGATTTAATTTTTGTTTATTATCTATTAATATAAAATTTAATTTTTGTTTGAAAATTAATGATATTTTGTTAATACTATATAATATTAAATTAAATAATATAGAAATAAAAATAATATTTAAATTTTATAAATTTAATGAAAGTTAGAATAAGATTAAAATTTTAAAAATGGGATAATTTAGTGCCAGCATCAGCGGTTATACTAAACATTTAAATTAATTATTAATTTATATAGATATATAAAATTGAAATAATTTTAAGTTGCGATAATAATATAATAAATGGTGAAATATTATTATTTATTATTAATATAATTTAAATTTTTGATTTTAAAAAATTTATAATATAAACTAGGATTAGATACCCTATTATAATAAATGTAATTAGGATAAAAAGAGATTAAATGATAGATCATTAAATTTAAAAAATTTGGCGGTACTTATAATTTAGAGGAATCTGTATAGTAATCGATAATCCACGATAAGAAATACTTATTAAAAGTTTATGTATTGCTGTTTTAAATATTTAATTGAGTTAAATATAATAAAATTTATTAAGTTTAATAAAATAATTCAAGTCAAAATATAGCTTTTTTAAGATTTAATATGGATTACAATTAATTTAATTATTATTTGGATTATAAAATTTAATTTTTATATGAAAGTGGATTTAAAAGTAAATTTAATTAATTTATTAAATTGAATTATTAATATAAGTATGTACAAATTGCCCGTCGCTTTCAATAAAATGGAATAAGTCGTAACAAAGTTTAGGTACTGGAAAGTGTCTATTGATAAAAATTTTAGTTTATTAAAAATTATTTATTTACAATAAATGGAATAATAATTATATTATTAAAATTTTATTTATAAATTATGATTAATTATTATTAATTAAAAATAATTGATATTATAAATTATTATAAATAAATAAAAAATTATTTTGAATAAATTATTTTTTTTAAATAAAGTAATATATTAAAATTTAATTGTTTAAGTATAAATTAAGAAAAAATTTTTTAAATATTAACTTAAAGTAATGAAAATGAAAATTTTAAATAAATTAAAAATAGATTTAATTAATTGTACCTTTTGTATCAGGGTTAATTAAATAAAATATTTTAATTAAATATTTCTCGAATTTAAAAGATTTAATTAAAAATTTTAGTTAATGTAGAATTATCATTAATAATTTTTAATTAGAAGTGAAATGTTAATCGATTTTAAATATATCTAGTTTTTTTAGAATTGAATATAATTCAGTCTTATAAATTATTTTTAATTAATTTATTATTAGATTATTATAAATAATTGATTTATAAGATAAATATTTTTGGGATAAACTAAAAATATATTAAATATTAGTTTTAATTATAAAATTTATTATATAAATATTCATAAGATTTGAATTTTTTATTAAAAATGTTATAATTTATAAATAAATACTATTATAATTTTTTAAAAATTTTATTTTTATAAAAAAAAATTATTTAATAATTAGATAAAGGATATAATGATTAAATTAGTAAAATTTTATTAATGTAATTTTTTTTTTTTTTTGAAAAAATTAATTTAAGGAATTCAACAAATATTTTTAAAAATAAAATATATATTCACCTGTTTATCAAAAACATGTCCTGTAGAATATTAATATCAGGTTTACTCTGCCCATTGAATATAGATTTTAAAAGGCTGCAGTATATTGACTGTACAAAGGTAGCAAAATCAATAGTTTTTTAATTGGAAACTGGAATGAAAGAGTGGATGAAATATAAGTTGTCTCAATATAATTATTTGAATTTAAATTAAAAGTTAAAATGCTTTTATATAATTATTAGACGAGAAGACCCTATAGAATTTTATAAAATTTATTTTCTAAATTATTTTTGTTTTTTATATTTATTAAATAATTATATTTTACTGGGAGGGTAATTAAATTTAATTAACTTTAATACAATTTTACATAGATAAATGAAATTTTGATTATTATTATAATTATTAGAATAAATTACCTTAGGGATAACAGCGTAATAATTTTGGAGAGTTCATATCGATAAAATTGTTTGCGACCTCGATGTTGAATTATGATAAAAATTAAATGGAGATATTTAAAATTTTAGTCTGTTCGACTATTAAAATCATACATGATTTGAGTTCAGATCGGTGTAAGCCAGATCGGTTTCTATCTATAATAAAAATATATTTTATTGTACGAAAGGACTTAAAATATTAAAAAATTTATATTTAAATTTATTAAAATAATAATAAATTATTGAATAAAATTAAATTAATAATTAATATAGTATAATTAATAAAAATATTAATTAAAAATTAATTAAATTATATATATATTAAAGTAAATAATATATATATATAATATATATATATATATATATATATATATATATATTATTTGATTAAGAATAAAAAAATTTTTGTAGAAGAATTAGTTTTTATTTTTTTATGTTTATTATTAGTAATGGTAGGAATATTAATTGGTGTAGCATTTTTAGTATTAATGGAACGTAAATTATTAGGGTATATTCAAGATCGAAAAGGTCCTAATAAAGTTTTAATTATAGGAATTTTTCAACCTTTTAGAGATGCAATTAAATTATTTATTAAAGAATATGTAAAATTAATTAAAATTAATGTATTAATGTATTTTTTAAGTCCTATAGTAGGATTTTTTATAGCTTTAATATTAATAATTGGTTTACCTTTAAAGGAAAATTTATTTTCAATGAATTTATTTTTATTATATATAATAAGATGTTTGAGATTAGGAGTTTATGTAATTATAATAAGAGGTTGATCTTCAAATTCTAATTATTCCATATTAGGTGCTGTCCGTTCTATTTCTCAATCATTATCTTATGAAGTTTCAATATTTTTAATTTTTTTTGTAATATTTTTTTATGCAGAAAGATTTAGATTAATAAATTTTATAAAATTTCAGTGTAATATAATAAGATTTTGATTTGTAAATTTAATTGTTTGTGTATTAATATTTATTAGTATAGTTGCAGAGTTAAATCGTATACCTTTTGATTTTATTGAAGGTGAATCAGAATTAGTTTCAGGATTTAATATTGAATATATAAGAGGGGGATTTACATTAATTTTTTTAGCGGAATATATAATAATTTTACTTTTAGGTTCATTATTTTCTTTAATATTTGTAAGTAGTGAATTTAATTTAATAATAATAATAGTTATTTTATTATTTAGAATTTTAATTATTTGAATTCGAGGATGTTTTCCTCGAATACGATATGATAGATTAATATATTTTTGTTGATATTATATTTTAAGAATAATTATATTAAATTTATTATTTGTATTTATTTTTAAATATAAACTTTGAATAATTTTTTAATTAGAATTACCATTTTTTACATAAAAAAATTTAGAGTAAAGCAAAATTAATCTTAAATTTTGAATAATTTTATATTACCATTTTTTACATAAAAAAATTTAGAGTAAAGTAAAATTAATCTTAAATTTTGAATAATTTTATATTACCATTTTTTACATAAAAAAATTTAGAGTAAAGCAAAATTAATCTTAAATTTTGAATAATTTTATATTACCATTTTTTACATAAAAAAATTTAGAGTAAAGCAAAATTAATCTTAAATTTTGAATAATTTTATATTACCATTTTTTACATAAAAAAATTTAGAGTAAAGCAAAATTAATCTTAAATTTTGAATAATTTTATATTAATATTATTATTTTGGCAGAATAAGTGCATTAAATTTAGAATTTAATTATATAGATATTTTCTATAAATAATATAAATATATATATATATATATATATATTATATATATATATATATATATATATATAAAAAAGTTAATAGAAAATTATTAATTTCTAACTTATATTTTCAAAATATATGCTTAAAGCTTATTAACTTACTTTTTAATATAAATAATTGATAATAATCAGAATTTATTAGTTCAGTTTAATAAAAAAAAAATAGTAAAATAAATAATTGAATAGATTTGAGTTAGTTCAATAAAAGGAGTTTCAATTTCTTGACCTCCTAGTCATGTTAATATACAAAATGTTGAAAATAAGAATCAAAAATTTATTTGGTAAAGAGGATTAAATTTTAAGTTAAATTTTTTAGGTGAATTAGAAAAAGGCAATATTAAAAGAATTAAAATTGCTATTAATAAGGCAATTACTCCTCCAAGTTTATTAGGAATGCCTCGTAAAATAGCATAAGCAAATAAAAAATATCATTCAGGTTTAATATGAATTGGAGTAATTATTGGATTAGCTTTAATAAAATTATCTGGATCACTAAGAAGATAGGGATATTGAAATATAAATGTAAAAATAGAAATTAATAAAATAATAAATGTAATTGAGTCTTTAATAGAAAAATATTTGTGAAATAAAATTTTATATAAATTACTATTTAATCCTATTGGATTAGTTGAACCTGTTTCATGTAAATAAGTTAGATGAATAATAACTAAAAAAAGAATAATAAAAGGTATAATAAAATGAAATGAATAAAATCGATTTAAAGTAGGAAGATCTACTGCGAAACCTCCTCAAATTCATTCAACTAAAGTTTGTCCAATGTAAGGAATAGCTGATAAAAGATTAGTAATTACAGTAGCTCCTCAAAAAGATATTTGACCTCATGGAAGAACATAACCAAGGAATGCAGTTATTATAGTTAAAAGAAAAATTACTACTCCAATGATTCAAGTATGAGTTAAATTGAATGATTGATAATAAATTCCTCGCCCAATATGAATATATAAACAAATAAAAAATACTGAAGCTCCATTTCTATGAAGAATTCGTATAATTCATCCATAATTTATATCTTGTATAATTTGAATTACTCTATTAAATGCTATATCAATAGAAGGACAATAATGTATTGATAAAAAAATTCCTGAAATTAATTGAATTATTAAAGATAATCCTAATAAAGAACCAATATTTCATCAATAATTAATATTGATAGGTGTAGGAAGAAAAACTAATGAATTTAAGGCAATTTTAATTAAAGGATTTTTGAATATAAATGTTTTTTTCATTATTATTTTACTTAAATAAATATGTTACTTAAATATTATTTTTTTGATGATCGAAGAGGTTTAATATTAGAAAGACAAACTTTTGTAATGCTAAATAAAATAATTAATAAGAATATAATTAATATAATAATAAATAGATTACTTGAATAGTTTAAAAGTTTATTAACATTTATTCATGCATAAAATTTTTTGCTCTTGAATGATAAATCAAAGTAATTTTCTAAATAGTATTGATCTAAAAAATTAAAGTTAAATTTAAAATCAATTAATTTTAATGCAAAGAATAAAATTGTATAAATAATAAAAAAAAATAAATTTTTTCATGATAAAGAATACTGATATTGATTAGAAATTAATCTAATAAATAATATAAACAGAATTATTAAACCTCCAATAATTATTAGGAAAATTAAAAAAGAATAAATTGATCAAGTTGAATAATTTGATATAATTAAAGTAGCTGAGATAGTAAAAAATATTAGGGATAGAATAGTTTGTATAATTGATAAATTTGATTTAAAAATTAAAATAGATAAATTTATATATATAATAAATCATAATAAAATAGAGAGAAATATTTGATATATTCATTATTAATTTTCTTGTTTTCAAAAAATAGTTTAAAAAAAATATTAATTTTGGAGATTAAAGATATAATATATAAATTATTTTTTTGAAGCTTTAAAATATATAATTCATATTTAATTTAAATTTACAAAATTTATGTTTTTTTTAAACTATAAAGCTTTATAAGTAATTTATTTTAAGTAAATATAAAATGATTAATTTTATAGTTTATAAATTATTATTTAATTTTTTTTTTAAGTTTAGGATTATTTTTTTTAAGATTTATGCTATTTTGTAAGTATTTTAGTCATGCTTTAATAGTATTATTATGTATTGAATTTATAGTAGTAATTAGTCTATTAAATATTTATTATGTAATAATAAATTATAGAAAGGATTTTTATTTATTAATTTTTATAGTTATATTTGTAATTGAAGGAGTTTTAGGTATTTCTTTAGTTGTAATAATAATTCGATTTAAAGGAAATGAATATTTTAAAAATTTAAATTTATTATGATAAAGTTAATTTTAAGATTAATTTTTTTAATGGGTATATACATATTTAAAAAAAAAAATAATCTTCCTTTAGTTTTATTTTTTTTTTCAAGTTATATATTAGTAATAGAAATATGTTATTCTAGAAATCTTTGAATTGGAGGATATACATTATTTTTTTATGATTTTTATTCTTATTATTTAGTAATTTTAAGTTTATGAATTTGTGGATGTATATTAATAATTAATAATATAAGAAAATTTATTGAATTAATAATTTTATTATTATTAATTTCATTAATTTTATGTTTTTTTTCTTTAAATTTAATTATATTTTATTTAATATTTGAAGTTAGACTATTACCAATTTTTTTTATAATTTTATATAGAGGATACACATTTGAACGATATGAGGCTATTATGTATATATTAATATATACAATTGTTTCATCTATACCTTTTTTATGATTATTATTTTTAATTTATTTAAATTATGAGAGATTAATAATTATAGTATTAAGATTTTTAATTATAGAATTTGAATGAATATTATTTTTATTATGTTTATTTGGCTTTATAGTTAAATTACCTATATTTTTATTTCATATTTGACTTCCTAAGGCTCATGTTGAAGCTCCTGTATATGGTTCAATAATTTTAGCTGGTGTATTATTAAAATTAGGAAGATATGGTATATTACGTATAATTCAATTATTTTATATTAATATAAAGGATTTTAGATATATAATTATTACTTTAGGAGTTGTAGGGGGATTATTAATAAGATTTGTATGTTTAATTCAAATTGATATAAAAATATTAGTAGCTTATTCTTCTGTTGTTCATATAAGTTTATTAATTAGAGGAATAATAACTATATCAAAAACAGGATTAATTGGTGGATTAATAATAATATTAGCTCATGGTTTATGTTCTTCAGGATTATTTTATATTGTAAATATTAATTATGAATGTTTTGGAAGACGATTACTTTATTTAAATAAAGGTTCAATAAATATTTATCCTTCATTAAGATTATTTTGATTTTTATTATGTTCATCAAATTTATCAGCTCCATTAAGATTAAATTTATTTAGAGAATTTTTTTTATTAATTAGATTAGTTAGATGAAGAATAATTTTAATTATTTTTTTAATATTTATATGTTTTTTAAGAGCTGCATATTCATTATATTTATTCAGAATAAGTCAACATGGGGAATTAGTTTTAAATCAATTAAAATTTAAAAATATTACAGTTTTAAATTATTTTATATTAATTATACATTGATTACCTTTAAATTTATTATTTTTAAGATTAGAATTATTTATAGTATAAATAAAATATAAATTTAAATAGTTTAATTAAAATACTAATTTGTGGAATTAGAGATATAATTCTTTTATTTTAAATTATTTTAATTATAAATATTTTTTTTTTTTTTTGAATAAGATTAGTTATAATATTTCTTTCATTAATTTTTATATACTTTAAAGTAAGTTTATTAATAGAATGAGTTTTTATAAATTTAAATTCTATAAATTTAGAATTTATTATTTATTTAGATTGAGTATCTTTTATATTTTTGAGATTAGTATTAATAATTTCTAGATTTGTAATAATATATAGATTAAAATATATGGAAGGTGATAAAAATATTAATCGATTTTTTATTTTATTAATATTATTTGTTTTAAGAATATTATTTTTAATTATTTGTCCAAATATTATAGGTTTATTAGTAGGGTGAGATGGCTTAGGATTAATTTCTTATTGTTTAGTAATTTATTATCAAAATATAAAATCTTTTAATTCAGGAATAATTACTGTTTTACTTAATCGAATTGGTGATGTAGGAATTTTAATAATAATTAGATTATTAGTAATTTTGGGTTCTTGAAATATAATATTTTATGAAATAGAATTTTTTTTATTATCTTTATTATTAATTTTAAGAGCATTTACTAAAAGAGCTCAATTACCTTTTTCAGTTTGATTACCATTAGCTATAGCAGCACCAACTCCTGTTTCCTCTTTAGTTCATTCTTCAACATTAGTTACAGCAGGAGTATATTTATTGATACGATATAATTATTTTTTATTAAATAATAATATTATAGAATTAATATTATTTATTTCTAGAATAACAATATTTATATCAGGTTTTATAGCAAATTTTGAATTTGATTTAAAGAAAATTATTGCTTTATCAACTTTAAGACAACTTGGTTTAATAATAAGAATTCTTAGAATGGGAAAAGTTGATTTGAGATTTATTCATTTAGTAATTCATGCTTTATTTAAATCTTTATTATTTATATGTAGAGGAGTTTTAATTCATCAGATAAGTAATAATCAAGATATTCGATTTATAGGAAGATTATTAAGATATTATCCTTTTGTAAGAGTAGTTTTTTTTATTTCTTCATTATCATTATGTGGATTCCCTTTTTTTTCTGGTTATTATTCAAAAGATTTAATTATAGAAATTTTTTTGATGAGAAAAATAAATTTTTTTAGTTTAGTTATATTATTAATAGCAACTTTATTTACAGTTTCATATAGAGTTCGATTATTAATTATAGTTTTTTTTAATTATATTAATAAAAGAAATTATTTTATTTTAATTAGAGAAGACAAATTAATAAGAGCATCAATAACATTTTTATATTTTTATTCTTTAATATTTGGATATTTTTTAATTAATTTAATTGATGAAGACTTAGTAATTTTAAAATTATTTGAAAAAATATTAGTTTTACAAATTTGTTTTTTAGGAGTATTTATTGGTTGAGTATTTAGATTTAAGGATTTAATTTATATAAGAAATTTTTGAAAATTATATGTTTCAAGAATATGAGGTTTAAATATTTTATATTCAAAAATTAGTTATTATCCTTTAAAATTTTCTTTTTTAATATATATAATTTTTGATAAAGGAGTTTTAGAATATTTATTTGTTTATAACTTAAAGAAAAGTTTTATAAAAAGATTTTTATCATTTTTAAGATTAAACTATTTTATTTATTTAAATTTATTTATTTTATTTTATGTAATAATTTTATTATTTTTAATAATTGTAAGAATAATTTAGAATAATAGATGTTATATTAATTTAAATAGCTTAAATATAGAGCATAGTATTGAAGATACTAAGGTAACAAAAATTGTTTTTAAATAAGAAAGAAATATTAAGAAAGAATAAAAAGAAGAAATAAAATGAACTTTTAATTCATTATTATAAAGTTAGAAGCTTTATCTGGGGTTATTTCATTATAATTTATAAATAAAATTATTATTTTTTTAATGAAAATAAAATGTTTTAATTAAACTATATAAATAAATTATTTTAATTGGAATTTTTATTCAATGAAATTATTAACAATAATTTACCTCTACTTTTGGTTTCAATTAATTAATTAGTTTAATATGGATTTTAAGTAAAATCAATTTTTTAAGTCGAAATTAAATGGAATTTTTTCCTTCATATTAAAGATATATTTTTAAAAAAATAATTTTTATTTGCAATATAAATGTTATAGAATTTAACTAATATCCTTTATATTTATTTTAATCAAATAATAGATTGTTCGTTTCATTCATAAATTAATCCTAAAATTAAACAAATATAAATAATTAAAAATGAAATTAATCAATAAAATAAATTTATATTTAAAATTATAGCAGGAATAAAGGGTAAAATTAATAAAATTTCAATATCAAAAATTAAGAAAATTACAGCAATTAAATAAAATTGAATAGAAAAAGGTAAATGAGGGTAAGTAATAGGATTAAATCCACATTCATAAGGAGAAGGTTTTTCTCGATCTTTCAAATTTTTTATTGAAATTAAAAAATTGATTATAATTAAGATAGTTGTAAAAATAAAAGGAATAAAAGCTGAAATTAATAGTAAAATTATTACTTATATTATTTAATAATAATTTTTTTAATTGGAAGTTAAATGTAATAATATATACTATATAAGTAAAATGATCATCAATAAATTCATAAATAAACAAATAGTCAAACAATATCTACAAAGTGTCAATATCAAATAGCTGCTTCATAACCAATATGATGATTTTTAGAAAAATGATTATTTATTAATCGAATTAAACATACAGATAAAAATAATGTTCCTACAAATACATGTATTCCGTGAAATCCGGTTGTAAAAAAAAAAATTGATCCAAATACTGAATCTGCAATAGTAAAAGGGGCTTGATAATATTCATAAAATTGACAAATAGAGAATAAACATCTTAAAAGAATAGTATAAATTAATACATTAATTGCAGAAGAAAATTCTCTATTTAATAAAGCATGATGAGATCATGTAATTGTTATTCCTGAAGAAATTAAAATAATTGAATTTAATAAAGGAATATCATAAGGATTAAATATAATAATATTTTTTGGAGGTCAAAGTATTCCAATTTCAATTCTTGGTGATAAAGCTATATGAAAATAAGCTCAAAATAAAGAAATAAAAAAAAATACTTCGGAAATAATAAAAAGAATTATTCCTAATTTAATATTTTTAATTATTCTTGTTGTATGTATACCTTGAAAAGTTCCTTCTCGTACTACATCTCGTCATCATTGATAAAGAGAAAGTAAGGTTGATAAAAGTCCTATAAAAAGTAGATCTAATTTTGTAAAATAGAATCATTTAAATAAACCTAAAAGAAAAAATATTATATTAAAAGATAAAATAATAGGTCAAGGTCTAACAGTAACTATATGATAAGGATGATTTGATTTATGCATTAATTTAATAAATTTAATAATATTATTTATAATTCATTAGAATAAAGAGATATTAAGGTTATAAATACATAAGATTGAATAATTGAAACAGCTAATTCTAATAGAAATAAAATAATTTGAATTAGGATTAATAAAGGAATTAAATTTAATTCTATGACTTGGCCTGTAGATCCTAATAAACATAAAAGTAGATGTCCTGCAATTATATTGGCTGAAAGTCGAATAGCTAAGGTTATAGGTCGAATAATATTTCTAATTGTTTCAATTAAAACTATAAATATTATTAAAGCTGAAGGAGTATTAAGAGGAACAAGATGAGCAAAAGATAAATTTGTTATATTATATCAATTATAAATTATAATTCCTAATCAGATAGAAAGTGATAAAGGTAAAGAAATTGACATATGTCTTGATGGAGTAAAAATATAAGGGAAAAGTCCTAAAAAATTTATAATTAAAATAAAAATAAATATAGAAAATAAAATAATAATATTAGTATAATTTTTTTTTTTAAAAGTTTTAAATTCTGTTAAAATAAATTGATTAATAGAAAATCAAAATAAAAATATTTTTGATTTTTTAAATCAAAATTGATTAGGTAAAAATAATAAAGGAATTAAGATTCTTAATCAATTTAAAGAATAATTTAGGGAAGAATGAGGGTCAAAAATTGAAAATAAATTTGATATCATTAATAAATATTAATTAATTCTTTCACTTTCGTTGAGGAATAGCAGGGTGATGAAAAGGAGGTTTTTTAGATTTTTTTGAGTTTTTAAAGGAATAATTTAGTTTAATTAAAATTAATCCTAAAATTATTAAAGAAATAAAATATAACCAAATTCAATATATAGGTCTTAATTGTGGAATAAAAAGATATTAAATAAATAATAATTTTTAAATGACATTTAAATGTTATATTTTAACTAATCTTTTTCATTAAGGGTTAATTTTTAGTAACCATTATAAGTTTAAGAGACTTTTACTTCATTAAAGTTTCTTAATGAAGAATATTTATTTATTAAAATTTTTAATTCAATTTATAAATAATTTTATAGAAGTTGATTCAATTATAATAGGTATAAATCTATGATTTATACCACAAATTTCTGAACATTGACCAAAAAAAATTCCAGGACGAATCATATAAATAAAAGCTTGATTTATACGTCCTGGTGTAGCATCAACTTTAATTCCTAAAGCTGGAACAGCTCATGAATGAATTACATCTATAGAAGTAGTTAAAATTCGGATAGAAGTATTAAAAGGTAAAATTAATCGATTATCTACATCTAGTAAGCGAAATTGAGATAAATTTTCTTTTTTTATAGGTAATATATATGATTCAAAACTAATATTTAAATAATCAGAAAATTCATAATGTCAATATCATTGATGTCCAATAGATTTAACAGTTAAAGTTGGAGAAAAAAATTCTTCAGTTATATATAAAATTTTTAATGAAGGTACTGCAATAAAAAATAAAGTAATTATTGGTGTAATTGTTCAAATTGTTTCAATAAAATGTTCATTAATTATAAATCGATTTGTAATTTTATTAATTATTAGAAAAATAAATATGTAAGAAATTAAAGTTGTAATTATAATTAATATTAATATTGTATAATCATGAAAAAAAATTAATTGATTTATATTAGGGGTATTAGAATCTTGAATATAAAGATTTAATCAAGTTTGAATTTATAATAAAAGAAAAAAAAATTTCTTTATATTTGATGTTTAAAATCAATGCACTATTTTGCTATATTATAAGGTTAAATTAATTTGTTGCAAAAGGAATTTGTTCATAAGAATGATTTATAGGTGGAAAAGAATGATTTCATTCTAAATTTGGTGATATAAAGAATTTATATAAAACAAGTCGTTGAGATATAAAAGATTCTCAAATAATAAAGATAAAAAAAATTATTGAAAAAAATGAAATTAATGAACCAATTGATGAAATTACATTTCATGAAGTATATATATCTGGATAATCAGAATATCGTCGAGGAAATCCTGATAAACCTAGGAAATGGTGAGGAAAAAAGGTTAGATTAACTCCAATAAATATAGAAGTAAATTGAATTTTTAATAATAATTTATTTAAAGAAAATCCAAAAAATAGAGGAAATCAATGAATAAATCCGGCAATAATAGCAAATACAGCTCCTATAGAAAGAACATAATGAAAATGTCCAATTACATAGTAAGTATCATGAAGTATAATATCTAATGAAGAATTAGAAAGAATAATTCCTGTTAAACCTCCTAATGTAAATAAGAAAATAAATCCTATACTTCAAATTATAGCAGGAGAAAATTGAATTTTTGATCCATAAATTGTTGCTAGTCATCTAAATACCTTAATTCCTGTAGGAATTGCAATAATTATTGTGGCTGATGTAAAGTATGCTCGAGTATCAATATCTAGACCAACAGTAAATATATGATGAGCTCAAACAATAAAACCTAATATACCAATAGCAATTATAGCATAAATTATTCCTAAAGATCCAAAAATTTCTTTTTTTCCTCTTTCATTAGTAATAATATGAGAAATTAAACCAAATCCAGGAAGAATTAAAATGTAAACTTCTGGATGACCAAAAAATCAAAATAAATGTTGATATAAAATAGGGTCACCTCCTCCTGCAGGATCAAAGAATGATGTATTTAAATTTCGATCAGTTAAAAGTATAGTAATTGCTCCTGCTAAAACAGGTAAAGAAAGAAGAAGAAGAATTGCTGTAATTAAAATTGATCATGTAAATAATGGAAGAAAATTTAATGAATGAGTTTTTGTATGTATATTTAAAATAGTAACAATAAAATTAATTGATCCTATAATAGAAGAAATTCCAGCTATATGAATAGAAAAAATTCTTAAGTCAATTGAAGGTGAATCATGGCCAGTAATAGAAGATAAAGGAGGATAAAGAGTTCATCCAGTTCCAGTTCCTGATCCAATAAAATTTCTTAAAATTAAGAGAAATAATGATGGTGGAAGAATTCAGAATCTTATATTATTTATTCGTGGAAAAGCTATATCTGGAACTCCTAATATTAAAGGAATTAATCAATTTCCAAATCCTCCAACTAAGAAAGGTATAACTATAAAAAAAATTATAATAAATGCATGAGCTGTAATAATTGTATTATAAATTTGATCATTTCCAATAAAAGCTCCTGGGGATCTTAATTCTAAACGAATAATTATACTTATTGAGGCTCCTAAAGTACCTGCCCATAAAGCAAAAATAAAATATAATGTTCCAATATCTTTATGATTAGTTGAATATAATCATTTTGTCAAAGTTTTAATAGTTTAAAAAAAATATTAAATTGCAAATTTAAAGATAATGAAAAATTTTAAGATTTATAAAATATTATTTTATATTTTTAACTTTGAAGGTTAAATGATTTAATTATCATAAAATCTTTAAAATTAATAAATTGAGTTAAATAAAAAGAATAAAAAAGTTGAGGATAAAAATCTAATAAAAATAGATGTAAAAAAATTTAATTTTAAATTTGAATAAAATTGATTAAAAAATTTTATTTTAATTATGATAAATATATTTATTTTAATAATAATATTTATATAAAAAATTAGTGTGAAAATTGAAATTATTAAAAAAAATAATGAAGAAGAAAAAGAATAATTTTCTATTAAAATTTTAATTGAATTTATTTTAATTAAAAAAGTTAAGAAAGGGGGTAGAGCTCTAATAATTAAAAAATTAAATGTAATAATAAAGTTAATTTTTTTTCTATCAAAAAATTGAATTTTTAAAAAATCATTTAAAGAGTTAATATCAAATTTATTTAAAATAATACATAAAAAAATTATTGAAATTCTATAAATTAAAAAATAGGTTAAAAATATTGATGAATCAAATATTAAGATTAAAATTATTCAACTTAAATGATTAAGAGAAGAGAAAGTTAAAATTTTTTTTAGATTTAATTCATTATAATTTATTATTGTAGAAATTAATGATGAAATTAAAATTGATCATAAAATAAGATAAAAAAATAATTTATTATTAATTAAATTAATATATTGATTAATTATTAATAATGGAATTAATTTTTGTGAAGTTGATATAATAAAAATTAAAATTCAATCAATATTTTTATTAATTAAAGGAGGTCAAAAAAAAAATGGGAATATACCTAATTTTAATATAAAAGTTATTGCTATAATAAAATTAAATATAGAATATGAATAAAAATTATTTATTACAATAAATAAAACAATAAGTATTAATCTTGAAATAGATTGAATTACAAAGAAATTAAATGTTGCTTTAAAACTTTTAGATTTTAAAGCTATTAAAGAAATAAGTATTAAGGTATTAATTTCTATTATGATTCATAGATGAATAAAATTGTTTATAAATAATGTTATAATTCTAATAATTGAAATTAGTAAAATTATAAAATAGTAAAATTTATAATAGGATAAAGGTAAATTTATATTATTAGATTTATTTAATGATTTAGACATTATACATTATAATATATATAATGAATATATATCTTAATGTATAAAGCATAAAAGTTTTTGAGACTTTCAGTGATAAAAAAATTATCAGATATAAAATTAATAATTATTTATAATATAAATATTATTTATTTATAATAAATAAATAAGTATAAAAATTTATTTATATAAAATAATTTGTATTATATTTTTAGGGTATGAACCTACTAGCTTATATTTAGCTGATTTATATTTTTAATGAAGGTAAAATTTAAATTTACATAATTTATTCTATCATAATAATCCTTTTTCAGGCACAATCAT